AACAGTTACACCTACCTGTTCGACGCTATATTTCGACTCTGCTCTTCTAAAAGGAACATCGGCTCTAACAATTCCATCTCCGTCTATCAAAACGACTGGAAATGTTTCAAAAAAGGTAGGCATACGACGTACAAATAGCTCACGCCCTTCTTTATCTCTAAATATTGGGTGTCCTAACCATCCAACAGCTATTCCATCCCCATTGTCCATTGAACCTGCCCTGAATAATCCTCCCTTTGCCGGATTATTGCCAATGTAATCATAAAAGGCTAATTTCTCAGGAATTTTCGACCAAGCTTCTGATAAGCTTTGATTTTCGGCCAGCCCGGCACTAACTCTTCGATATATTTCTTGCTGAAAGTATCCCTGATCCCATTGATAACGAGTGGGACCAAATAATTCGATCGGAGTAGTTGCTGAACCATACCACATAGTTCCGGCAACTACAAAAGCTGCAAAAAAGACAGCAGCGATACTGCTGGAAAGTACGGTTTCAATATTACCCATACGTAATCCTTTGTATAGACGTTGGGGCGGGCGGACACTAAGATGGAATAATCCCGCTAATATGCCCAATGTCCCTGCTGCAATATGATGAGAGGCTATTCCCCCTGGAACAAAAGGATCAAAACCTTCTACGCCCCATGCGGGATTTACTGGCTGGACTTTTCCGGTTAGTCCATAAGGATCAGACACCCATATTCCAGGACCGTACAAGCCTGTTACATGAAATGCGCCAAAACCAAAACAAGCCACCCCGGAAAGAAATAAATGAATTCCAAAAATCTTAGGCAAATCTAATGAAGGTTTTCCTGTACGTTCATCAGAAAAAATTTCTAGATCCCAATATACCCAATGCCAAATAGCTGCCAAAAAGCACAAGCCAGAAAACCCAATATGTGCCCCGGCCACACCTTCATAACTCCAAATACCGGGATCCGTTACCGTCCCCCCTGTAATACTCCAACCGCCCCAGGAATTGGTTATTCCTAAACGAGTCATGAAGGGTATAACGAACATACCCTGTCTCCACATTGGATCAAGAACGGGATCTGAGGGATCAAAAACTGCTAATTCATATAGAGCCATCGAACCGGCCCAACCAGCAACCAGGGCCGTATGCATTATATGGACAGAAATCAACCGACCAGGATCATTCAATACAACGGTATGAACACGATACCAAGGCAAACCCATGGAAATACCCCTTTTTCAAATAAAAATAGACACTATGTAACTTTATTGCATTGGAAAAGACTATGATTATCAATGGACCCCTGTTCTGTTCAGTGGATTATCTCGGAGCAAGGGTTAATATTTGTTCTATTCTATTGGTAATAATGGAACAATTATGTTTGTAGAAACAAAGCGAAACAGATTTATTTTATACCCGATAAGTACCAATATGCAATGGGGGTTGATACCCTTTTCTATGAGCAAATGCCGCCATATTTGTTCATCATTGGAGGCTCTAGTCGTAAGAATTTTCCTTTAGTCATTCTATTGGCTTTTATGACCTTTTCTAATGTATTCTAGGCAGAATATATGATAAAGAATATCAACCTTTATCATATATGTTGATATTATGAAGAGAATAGCCCCATTATTACGTTTCCATATCAAAGTGACATATAGTACTTAATTCTTTTTTCTTTCAGTTAATGCCTATTGGTGTTCCAAAAGTACCCTTTCGAATTCCGGGAGATGAAGATGCAACTTGGGTTGACGTATAGTGCGACTTGTCAGATATATTGGGCCATATGGGCTTTCCCCGTTCTCTTTCCCGATCGAGATATCCTTCCCTTCGCCCAAGAAAGAGTGATTGAATCATCCAAAATTTGGAGCGCGAAGTCCAACTCGATCCATTTGTAGGAGGATTCAGACTAATAGTATCAATTAGAATAATTTATGGTTGGCTTGGTTGAATCAATAAAATGACATGAAGTATCCAGGCTCCGTTTAAACAAATCCCAATTGGTAATATATCGAAAATTACTGCTTGTATGAAAAATTATTCCAAGTTCCTATTTTAAAAAATGAAAAATTATAATATAAATAATGGAATAGATATAGGACTCATCTGAACTTTATTTAATAACTCGAATAGATTAGATGAATTCAATATGTCGAATATCCCATTTTTTTGGCAAAGGCATGAACTAAATGAAAAAAAACGAAATCTTATAAAAACAAAAATAAGCGGTATTAGACGCATTTGACCTATATGTGCAAATAAAAATCGAGCAGATTTTTACCCGGAGTAGAGCGTAAACCTAAAAGAATTAAAGAGGCCCCCTCAAGAACAAGAAAATGACATCGTGGTTTGCATTCGATCTCGATGAAACAATAAATCAACGAGCAGTTAGTTCGAAAAACTGACCTCTTACTATACCTATACAAATACTATTTCTTTATACATACTATTCTTTTTTTTTTATTTATTTTTTTTTAGTCGAAATAAGGAAAAACTCATATTTATTGAAAAATAGAAGACAAAACCCCCTCATTAGAGGTTAGAAGGAACTGCTATAAAAAAAAGAGGGCAGTAATCTACACATTGATTTTTTTCTTTTTCACATTTGTTTGAACCGTATGCATCAAAAGGTGCATGTACGGTTCCTAAGGGATACAATTTTACCCTAATCAACCGACTTTATCGAGCAAGATTACTTTTTTTAACCCAAGAGATTACGACCGAGATCTCGAATTATCTTGTTGGTCTTATCGTATATCTCAGTATAGAGGACCAGACCCAGGATTTATATTTGTTTATAAACTGTCCTGGCGGGTGGGTATTACCCGGAATAGCTATTTTTGATGCTATGCAACTTGTGCTACCAGATGTATATACAATCTGCATGGGAATAGCCGCTTCAATGGGATCTTTTATCCTGGTCGGAGGAGAAATTACCAAACGTTTTGCATTCCCTCACGCTTGGCTTTGGCGCCAATGAGTTTTTTATTTGAGAAAAAAAAGACTATGCCTTCACCACAAGAAATATCAAGATATATTATGAGTAGTGTTAAGTAAAAATAGTAAAAATAGCATGGCACTTTGAATTCGATATGCAAAATTTTGTTAGTTTTTTTCAAAACATTAGATTATGTATCGAGAGAGGAGTATGAGATAAAGGGGTATTCCCGATTTTTTTTATCCGGAGTCCGTTTCAGCGTCACAAACTTTTTGTTTTTAGACCAAAAGACTCTTAATCCTAACCTAACAATACAATATTTATGTTTGAAAGAGTACGAAAATAAAACAAATTCCTTATTTCGGATCAAAAAGAAACTTTGGGATTGCTGAATTACAGACGAAATGAACGATAAAGCAACGGAGCCATCATAGTATTTTGAACTCACGAAAAGAAGGGTGGTAATTGGATGATTTACTGATCTGCATCTGATCGATTCTATTTTTCTTCGATGGAAGAGAAAAGTAAATTCCATTGTCGAGCCGTATGCAATGCGCAAAAGATGCACGTACGGTTATTCAAGTTTATTGTTATTCCCTATCTTTTGTCGTCGCCTCATCATGCGAGATAGAGGAACCTTCTTTTTGTTATACCATCAGGGTAATGATCCATCAACCTGCTAGTTCTTTTCATGAGGGATCAACGGGAGAATGTATGATGGAAGCGGAAGAACTATTGACTTTGCGAGAAACACTCACAAAGGTTTATGCACAAAGAACAGGCCAACCTTTTTGGGTTCTAACCGAAGACCTGGAAAGAGATGTTTTTATGTCAGCAAAAGAAGCCCAAGCTCACGGAATTATTGATCTTATAGCGAATGAAGGAGTAGAAATAGTAAAGAAGGACAAATGGAAAGAGCCAAAGTAGTCAAATTCACAAATCGATATTTTCTCTTTTGACTTTCCTGGGTAATATTTTATATAACTAGAAAGAATTCATACTCATCAGGTTAGGATTGATCTAAACCAGTCTCTTATGTAAATGATTCAGCATGCCAACTATTAAACAGCTTATTAGAAACACAAGACAGCCAATCAGAAACGTCACAAAATCCCCCGCTCTTCGGGGATGTCCTCAGCGCCGAGGAACGTGTACTAGGGTGTATGTGCGACTCGTTCAATTTATGAGCTGGGCTAACAAAAGAAAAAAAATTCCCAGTATCAATGATCGTTACCAGTGAATAGGATAAAATGGAAGAACTCTGGTCACTATCGAAAAAAAGATCTCCCATATCCATCTATTGCGTATGAAATTTATGGTTTCCCTCGGTGTAACCCCGATTAGCTCGATTTAAGATGAGAAGCAAGTTCCCATTGGTAGCAAATGCTATACATTAAGCGGGAAAGTACTATTTTTTTTTAAGAAAAAAATTATGCTCCCATTTTTGCAAAACGGACTAACAGGGTCAGCTATCCAGCTAACCTTCAAAACTAAATACCGTTACTGTATAGGCGGATCTCGTTGTGAAAGACCTATTACTGGATAATTCATGGGTAGAGCCAAAGATTTTGAATTGTACAAGTTACCAATAACGTTGACTAAACGAAGTAAAGGGCTCCGGTGTATAGAGAGGACCTCACCGTTTAAGAAGTAACCATAGAAACGAAGGAACCCACTATTTCTTTATTCATCTAGATTTACTACGTTTTTTTTGATACCTAGTATCAATCCAATTTCTTCTTTCATTTGGAGTTGAGGCGAAATGCCTCGAAAAAAAGAAAAAAAAATAGTGGCCGGGAAGGTTATAGTAGCAAAAGCCATTGGAATTTTTTTTATACATTGGAAAAATCCGTTTTGTTATTACCAGTGAGGAAAGAAGAAATAACTCAAAGAGAAATAAAATCAATTAGTTATTTAGCAAATTATTTAGCAAAGTTTCATTTATTCAATGACCAGAGTTAGACGAGGATATATAGCTCGGAGACGTAGAAAAAAAATGCGTTTATTTGTATCAAGCTTTCGAGGGGCTCATTCAAAAACTATTCGTATTATTGCTCAACAGAAAATAAGAGCTTTGTTTTCGGCTCATCGAGATAGAGATAAGAAAAAGAGAGATTTTCGCCGGTTGTGGATTACTCGGATAAACGCAGCAATTCGCGAACCTGAAAGGGGCCTATACTATAGTTATAGTAAATTTATACATGATCTGTACAAGAGGCAGTTGATTCTTAATCGTAAAATACTTGCACAAATAGCTATATTAAATAGGAATTGTCTTTCTAGTATTTCCAATGAGATCATAAAAAAAGAAGATTGGAAAGAAGCACCCGAAATTTTTTAAACAAAGTTCCCCGGAGAAGGAACTCCGGGAAGGTAAGATAGAATAGAAATTAGTCCGAAAATAAAAAATACAATTACAATAAAGTAGTCAAAATGCGCAAAGGCATTCAATATCAATAAAAAAAATTTTCTTCCTCGATTTTTCTTCCGAGAGAAGAAAAAAATCTGGATTATTCTAATTTTTAGAGCAAAACATCACTTGAATAAAAAAAAAGTAAACCTATTGTTTTTTTGTTCGAAAACCTCGAAAACCCGTAGTTCTAACGGCCGACTTGGCTCTTTCAAATTGTTTCTCGTTATTAAGAAAGGGTAACAAAGATAGAATACGAGCTTGTTTTATAGCAATAGTAATTAATCGTTGTTGTTTCAGAGTCAATCTATTCACGCGCCTAGATAATATTTTTCCCTGTTCACTAATAAATCGACTAATTAAACTCATGTTTCTATAATCAATTCGGTCCCCCGATTGGAGCGGGGGCAAGCGCCTGCGAAAAGGCCGCTTAGATTTAAGGAAAGATCGCTTGGATTTATCCATGGTTTGTTTAGTGTTTATTTATTCCTTATCTTATAATATAAAAAATATTCTACCGAAAATCCTATTTTGGTCGGATCGAAAAAAAAGAAATGAGAAATAGGATTTGGTTTTTGTATTCTTTTCTTTAATTTGAATTTGTTTATTTTATATATGTTATCCTTAGTTATATATCTCTTTTTTTTTTACTAATAGAATTCTAAAAATTCTATATCTATATATTAGAATTCTTATTTATTGCCTTATTTATTGCATAGAATAATATGTATGTTTTTTATTACATTTTCTTAGAATTTTTCTTATAATTTTTTTATGCGTATAAGTTATGCATATAAGGAAATATATGTGTATAATATATGTCCTTTTGTACTCGTGCTTTAAAAGGCGCTACACAGACGCTCGATTCGATCTATTTCTTTATCTCTCCATGAATTGTATGCTTGGAACAGTAGGGACAGAATTTTCTCAATTCCAACCGACTGGGTGTGTTGCGTCGATTCTTTTGAGTAATATATCGGGAAATACCCCTTGGTTTCTTATAAACATTCTTTCGAACACAACTAGTACATTCCAAAATAACGCTTACTCGGACATCTTTACCCTTGGCCATGAACCCCCTTTTTATGTGTGAATTTTTTATTCAAGCAACTCTTTTATTTTCGACCCAAAGCGGAAAGAAAGAAAAAATAGAAATTGCTAACTAGAAATACACTTCAAAAAATTTCGTTGCAGTAAATAGAGGAATATTCAATATTAATAGTAAATAGAATTCAGTAGAATTATACGAAAGAATACATAATCCAACGATTTCGAACTCTAAAGATCAATATTAGTCCTAACAATATATAGTTCGAAATCCACTTTTCCTCTAACTATATTTCTAATCACAGTACAGTATTCCATTTTAGTCTCGTGTATGAGACTTTTGCCCTAGATCCGCATTTTAATTTTCGTTCTCACTCTTATTTATTAATTGAATTTTAAATTTGAGCTTGAGCCCAAGCTTTGCTGAGGTTGAATCCTTTTTTCTTTCTCCCTTTTCAAATAGAAGGTTAAAGGGAGAAAGGGCGGGGAATTAGTCACAGATAGTGGATCCTTTTTCTAATCTTCGTTACCCCCTTACCGTGTCAATAACTAGAATGAAAAAAAGGGGAATGTTAACGCATCCGGGAAAAAACGATTGATTTCTATCAATAGACCCGCTAAAGATCCGAACCACAAAGTACTTAGTACCGGTGCCACGGAGAGATATGTTTTTAGATCTCGCATTGAAAATCCTCCTTCTTTTTTTTCTTTATTTATATATTGTAACACATAAGAATAATACATATAGAATAGATGATCAGATGCGTATGTATTTCAAAAGAAAAATCACTTGTATTTGTACATGAAATTCCTAAAGTAAATGAAAATGTACACCAATCCGGTAGATAAGATTTTCTACCTTTATTTTAAGTAAAAAAAAAAGAAAAAGATGCATCTTTTCTACTGCCCTAAAAGCCTTTTTTACTTTACAACGTATATGTATCCAAAGACTTTTATATTATATCTATATTCTATTATATATGATATTATGATATGAAAAAAATGACAAAATCTATTGTGTATCTAACTATGAGAAATAATGATGTGGAAAAAAAGAAAAGGATTATTTACAATAACACTGTAAACCTATTAAAAGGGATGTAGCGCAGCTTGGTAGCGCGTTTGTTTTGG